AAGTGTATTCACGTTCAATGGTGGATGACTCAATCACTTCGACAGAAGATTCTATAGGGACAGAAGATTCTATAGGAATGGTTTGGATAAATAAGATTGATGATAGGCTTCCTACTGATTACCAAAAACTTGAACATAAAATGGATACATTTAATGGAGAATCATTATCGACAGACATTGGTCCTTTCTTGACCTCTATCAGTGAATTAGCTAGGAAATCAACAACAGGTTTTAGTCTGAATTTTAAAAATTTAATATCCGAACAAAGAAGATTTGATTCAGAAAATAAAACAAAATGTTTGAAATTTCTATTCGATGTAATTACAACTGATCCAAATAATCAAACAATTCAAAATAAATCTATTGGAATAGAAGAAATCGGTAAAAAGATTCCTCGACGATCATACAAATTGATCAATTCTTTTGAAGAGCGGGAGGAGGAAAATGAGGAAGAATCAGAAGAATCAACAGAAAATCATGGGATTCGTTCAAGAAAATCCAAACGTGTGGTAATTTATACTGATAAGGCGGATCCGGATCAGAATACCAATACTCATACTAGTACCAGTACTAATAGTGATCAAGCAGAAGAGTTGGCTTTGGTACGTTACTCGCAACAATCAGATTTTCGTCGGGATATAGTAAAAGGATCCATACGCGCTCAAAGACGTAAAATGGTTACTTGGGAAATGTTTCAAGCGAATGCGCATTCCCTGCTTTTTTTGGACAGAATAGACAAAACTTTTTTTTTTTCTTTTGATATCTCCCGAACAATGAATCTCATTTTTAGAAATTGGATAGATACAGGACCGAAACTCAGAACTTCGGATTCTGAGGAGGAAGAGGCAAAAGAAGAGGCAAAAAAAATGGAAGATAAAAAAAACGAGAATGAAAGGATAGCAATAGCAGAAACTTGGGATACTTTTATATTTGCTCAAGCAATAAGAGGTACTATGTTAGTAACCCAATCGATTCTTAGAAAATACATCATATTGCCTTCATTGATAATAGCTAAAAACCTCGGTCGTATGCTCTTATTTCAATTCCCCGAGTGGTACGAGGATTTGAAGGAGTGGAATAGAGAAATGCATGTTAAATGCACCTATAATGGTGTTCAATTATCAGAAACAGAATTTCCGAAAAACTGGTTAACAGATGGTATTCAGATAAAAATCCTATTTCCTTTCTGTCTGAAACCCTGGCGCAAATCCAAACTACGATCCCATCATAGAGATCCAATCCAAAAGAAAGGGAAAACAGAAAATTTTTGTTTTTTAACAATCTGGGGAAAGGAAACCGAACTACCTTTTGGTTCTGCCCGACAACAACCTTCCTTTTTTGAACCTATTTATAATGAATTCGAAAAAAAAAAGAGAAAAGTGAAAAAAAAATGTTTTCTAGTTCTAAGAGTTTTCAAAAAAAAAACAAAACAGTTTATAAAGGTCTCAAAAGAAAAAACAAGATGGATTATCAAAACGATTCTATTTTTAAAAAGAAAAATAAAAGAGTTTGCAAACATAAATCCAATTTTCTTATTTGTATTGAAGAAAGTATATGAACCGAATGAAAATGGAAAAGATTCCATAATCATAAGCAGTAATAAAATTGTTCCTGAATCGACATCGACCATTCAAATTAGATTCATGGATTGGGCAAATTATTCACTGACAGAAAAAAAAAGGAAAGATCTGTCCGATAGAACAACCCTAATCAGAAATCAAATAGAAAGGGGTGAAAAAGACAAAAGAAAAATATTTCTAACTCCAGATATAAATATTAGTCCTAACGATACAAGTTGTGGTGATAAAAGATCGGAATCGCAGAAACATATTTGGCAAATATCAAAAGGAAGAAGTAACAGATTCATATTCATACGCAAATGGCACTATTTTTTGACATTTTTCAACGAAAGAATATACATACATATCTTTCTATGTACTGTTAATGTTTCTAGAGTCAACGTACAACTTTTCCTTGAATCAACAAAAAAGATTATCGATAAATACATTCACAAAGAAGGGATTGATGAAACAAATCAAAAAAAAATGCACTTTATTTCGACTATAAAAAAGTCTCTTTCTAATATTAGTCAAAATAAATCAAAGATTTCTGGTGACCTATATTCCTTTTCGCAAGCATCTGTATTTTACAAATTATCACAAATCCAAGCTATTAATAAGAAGTATCATTTGAGATCTCTACTTCAATATCGCGAAGCATATCTTATTCTTAAGGATAGAATCAGGAATTTTTTTGGAACACGAAGAATATTAGATTCCAAATCAAGGCATAAAAAACTTCCGAATTCTGGAATGAATGAGTGGAAAAACTGGTTAAGGGGTCATTATCAATACAATTTATCTCAGGCTAGGTGGTCTAAATTAGTACCGCAAAAATGGCGAACTAGGGTCAATCGGCGTCGTACGATTCAAAATAAAGACTCAAAAAAGAATTCATATGAAAAAGCCCAATTCATTCATTACGAGAAAAAAAATGATTATGAAGTGAATTCATTGACGATCAAAAAAGCAAAATTAAAAAAAAACTACAGATATGATCTTTTTTCATATAAATATATTAATTATGGGGATATGAAAGACTCATATATTTATCCATCCTCATTACAAGTAAACGAGGACCGAGAGATTCCATATAATTACAACACACCTAAAATTGAACCATTTTATGTACTGGGGGATATATGTATTAGTGATTATCTAGGAGAAGAGTATATTATTGGTACGGGTAAAAGTACGGATAGAAAATATTTGGAGTGGAAAATTTTCGATTTATTTCTTAGAAAGAATATCGATATTGAGTCCTGGACCGATACGGATACCGGGACCAACATTAATAAAATGACTAAGACCGAGACTGATTATTATCAAATGATTGATAAGAAAGATCTTTTCTATCTCACGATTCATCAAGAAATCAACCCACCCAATCAAAAAAAAAACTTTTTTTTGATGGGAATGAATAAAGAAATGCTATATCGCCCCATATTAAATACGAAATCTTGGTTCTTCTCAGAATTTGTGCCACTTTATGATGCATATAAGATCAAACCGTGGATTATACCAATCAAATTACTTCTTTTGATTTTTAATGGAAATGAAAACATTAGTGAAAACAAAAACATTAATGAAAATAAAAAAAAGGATCTTCGTATATCATCTAATCAAAAAGAATATCTTGAATTAAAGAATCGAAATCAAGAAGAAAAAGAACAGCTCGGCCACGGAAATATTGGCTCAGACGCACGAAAACGACAAAAAGATTTTGAAAAGGATTACACGGAATCAGACATTCAAAAACGTGAAAAGAAAGGACAACCCGAGAGTAACAAGAAAGCAAAACAAGAGTTATTCCTGAAAAAATATTTGCTTTTTCAATTGAGATGGGATGATCTTTTGAATAACAGAATTTTCAATAATGTTAAGGTATATTGTTTCCTGCTTAGACTAATAAATGCAAAGGAAATTGCTATATCCTCTATTCAAGGAGGAGAAATGCACCTGGATGTAATGTTAATTCAGACGAATCCAACTCTTCCAGAATTGATAAAAAAGGGAATATTGATTCTCGAACCAGTACGTCTGTCTATAAAATGGGATAGACAATTTATTATGTATCAAACCATAGGTATCTCATTGGTCCATAATAATAAATGCCAAACTAATGGAAGATATCGAGAAAAAAGATATGTTGATGAGAATTATTTCAATGGATCCATTGTACAACATAAAAAGATGCTTGTGAATAGAGACGAAAATCATTATGATTTGCTTGTTCCTGAAAATATTCTATCCCCTAGGCGTCGTAGAGAATTGAGAATTCTAATTTGTTTCAATTCCGGAAATAGGAATGCTATGGATAGAAATCCGGTATTTTTCAATGACAACAATGTAAGGAACTGGGGGCAATTTTTGGATGAGGACAAGCATATTGATACAGATATAAATAAATTCATTCAATTCAAATTGTTTCTTTGGCCCAATTATCGATTAGAGGATTTAGCTTGTATGAATCGCTACTGGTTTGATACCAATAATGGCAGCCGTTTCAGTATGTCAAGGATACATATGTATCCACGATTCGGAATTAGTTGATGGTTGGTACATTTCCTATATATCAGGTGTCGGATTTGGATTGAATCTAGAAATGATTTGGCAGAATCTTCTTAGGTCAAAATAATTTTCTTTTGTGGGTACAGAAATTGCCCTTCTATCGAATCAAATTACAAATTGTACTTACAATTCATTTGAATTTAATTTTGATTTGATTTGATAGAATATAGAATAAAGTAATATATGAATAAATCCAGATTGTTGGGTGTATCAGATCAAAATAACTGGCATTATTATTATTCCTGATTGGTAAAATCCATATCTGTGGAAAAAAAAAAAAAGAGATAAATTTAATTTTTATGGTTATGGTCAAAAATTCATTCATCTCAGTTATTCCGAAAGAAGAAAAAAACAAAGGGTCTGTTGAATTTCAAGTAATCAGTTTCACCAATAAGATACAGAGACTTACTTCACATTTTGAATTGCACAGAAAAGATTATTTATCTCAGATAGGTTTGCGGAAAATTCTGGGAAAACGTCAACGACTGCTGGCTTATTTGTCAAAGAAAAATAGAGTGCGTTATAAAAAATTAATCGATCAATTAGATATTCGGGAACCAAAAACTCGTTAATTTGAAGATTATTTGAATTCTTTGGTTTATTAGATCTTGAATTTTGATGAACCTCATTTATTTCCTTTTCGACAATTCATAGAATAATGGATCGGAGAAGAAAACATATGAATGTACCGACTACAAGAAAAGACCTCATGATAGTTAATATGGGTCCTCACCACCCATCAATGCATGGTGTTCTTCGACTTATCGTTACTCTAGATGGTGAAGATGTTATTGACTGCGAACCCGTATTGGGTTATTTACACAGAGGGATGGAAAAAATTGCGGAAAACCGAACAATTATACAATATCTTCCTTATGTAACACGTTGGGATTATTTAGCTACTATGTTCACAGAGGCAATAACGGTAAATGCACCAGAACAATTAGGAAATATTCAAGTACCCAAAAGAGCCAGCTATATCAGAGTAATTATGCTGGAGCTGAGTCGTATAGCTTCTCATTTATTATGGCTTGGACCTTTTATGGCAGATATCGGTTCACAGACTCCCTTCTTCTATATTTTCAGAGAAAGGGAATTGCTATATGACCTATTCGAAGCTGCCACAGGTATGCGAATGATGCATAATTATTTCCGTATCGGGGGAGTCGCTGCTGATCTACCTCATGGCTGGATAGATAAATGTTTGGATTTCTGCGATTATTCTTTAACAGGAATTGTTGAATATCAAAAGCTTATTACGCAAAATCCCATTTTTTTGGAACGAGTTGAAGGGGTGGGCATTATTGGTGGGGAGGAAGCAATAAATTGGGGTTTATCGGGACCAATGCTACGAGCTTCCGGAATCCAATGGGATCTTCGTAAAGTTGATCATTATGAGTGTTACGATGAATTCGATTGGGAAGTCCAGTGGCAAAAAGAAGGAGACTCATTAGCTCGTTATTTAGTACGAATCAATGAAATGACGGAATCCATAAAAATTATTCAACAGGCTCTAGAAGGAATTCCGGGGGGGCCCTATGAGAACTTAGAAGTTCGACGCTTTGATAGAGCAAGTGATTCCGAATGGAATGGTTTTGAATATCGATTCATTAGTAAAAAGCCTTCTCCCACTTTTGAATTGTCGAAACAAGAACTTTATGTGAGAGTCGAAGCCCCAAAGGGAGAATTGGGAATTTTTCTGATAGGGGATAATAGTGTTTTTCCCTGGAGATGGAAAATTCGTCCACCTGGTTTCATCAATTTGCAAATTCTTCCTCAGCTAGTTAAAAGAATGAAATTGGCGGATATCATGACGATACTAGGTAGTATAGATATCATTATGGGAGAAGTTGATCGTTGAAATGATAATTGATACGACAGAAGTACAAGCTATCAATTCTTTTTCCAGATCGGAATCCTTAAAAGAGGTCTATGACCTCTTATGGCTGCTTGTCCCTATTTTTACTCCTGTATCGGGAATCACAATAGGCGTACTCGTGATTGTGTGGTTAGAAAGAGAAATATCTGCAGGGATACAACAACGTATCGGGCCTGAATATGCCGGCCCCTTGGGAATTCTTCAAGCTCTAGCAGATGGGACCAAACTACTTTTGAAAGAGGATCTTCTCCCATCTAGAGGAGATGTTCGTTTATTCAGTATGGGGCCATCTATAGCGGTCATATCAATTCTACTAAGCTATTTAGTAATTCCTTTTGGCTATCGCCTTGTTCTAGCCGATCTCAGTATAGGCGTTTTTTTATGGATCGCTATTTCCAGTATTGCTCCTATTGGACTTCTTATGTCAGGATATGGATCGAATAATAAATATTCCTTTTCAGGTGGTCTACGAGCTGCTGCTCAATCTATTAGTTATGAAATACCATTAACTCCGTGTGTGTTATCAATATCTCTACGTGTGATTCGTTGGAACATGAACCTTTACCCCTTTCCTTTATTTCCAGGAAAGGGGTTGGATGTGTTGAATAGATACCTTTCTCTTTTTATTCATCATTCGGGTCGATGAGTTAAACCAGATAGTTATATGAGTGAAACAAAACAGCTTATGAATTTGCAGTAAGAAGATTGATTCTCATTCCCTATGTACGAGAGTAAAGTGGAAGTAAACATAAGCGGTCGAAACTGTTTACCCCAAGATTGGTTGATTAGTCATCATGACTTGAAGCGGGTGCAAAAGATCAACTGTATGGAGTTTCTACTATTGTATAGTATGTTGTTGTATGTTGTGTATGTTGTATGTATTACCATACCGGGGATCAATCAAAAATGAGTGGACGGTTAGGAACACAAAGGTACACAAAGGATTAGTGATGAAGATAATGTAAGGTATCCAAAGGGATATTTCTGCATAACATAAAAGGAATCATAATGAGGGCTTTAAGTTCGTAGAAATGATCAAGCAGTACTTCCTCACGATTCCGATCCAGAGTATGCTTCTATCCACTGATTAAATAAATGACTGTCGAGAACGAAGTAATCCTTTGATTTGATTTTTTAGAAACCCCCTTCTGAGTGAGAAAGAAGAACAGGAACGAAAGAAATGGAATGCAATAGGAAAACTGAATAATAAGAGATCTTTGTTTATTCTTTCTTTCCTCAATCCTATCCATATTCATACGGATAGAATTCTTATAATGATTTATCAACTATAACTCATGAATTAGTGTCTAATTATTTTTCGTACGAAAAGTATGGGTCGAAATATCTATTGAAACAACGAGTATTTTATTGAAGGATTAAGTTATTACTGAACTATAAAGAATTCTAAGTCTAATTAGAAAATAAAGGATGAGATCAATTCGGAAGCGCTTTTTTTTTTATTATGGCGGACGGAATTCCATTGGTCTAATTCGGGACTCTTCGATACATCTTTACTCTAATCTACACTACAAACATGCCGAGGTAATAATGAACCAGTCCTTAGATTTATTTGTGGCCATCGAGGAGCCGTATGAAGCTGAGGTCTCATGTGCGGTTCTGGAATAGCGATGGGAATAGTGATGTTATCATCGACTATGATTATCTAACAGTTCAAGTACAGTTGATATAGTTGAGGCACAGTCAAAATATGGGTTTTGGGGGTGGAATCTGTGGCGTCAACCTATAGGGTTTATAGTTTTTCTAATTTCTTCCCTAGCGGAATGTGAAAGATTACCTTTTGATTTACCAGAAGCAGAGGAGGAATTAGTAGCAGGTTATCAAACCGAATATTCAGGTATTAAATCTGGTTTATTTTACGTTGCTTCTTACCTAAATCTACTAGTTTCTTCATTATTTGTAACAGTTCTTTACTTGGGCGGGTGGAATTTCTCTATTCCGTACATATTCATTTCTGAACCTTTTGGAATAAATAAAACAGGTGGAGTCTTTGGAATGACAATTGGTATCCTTATTACATTAGCTAAAGCTTATTTGTTCCTGTTCATTCCTATCACAACAAGATGGACTTTACCTAGGATGAGAATGGACCAGCTATTAAACCTTGGGTGGAAATTTCTTTTACCTATTTCTCTAGGTAATCTATTATTAACAACTTCTTCCCAACTCGTTTCGCTATAACAAAATATGATATTCTAGATTCATAACCTATCTAGAGCAAGAGAAAGAAACATCAAACTATTCATGGATATCCACGATATGTTCCCTATGGTGACTGGGTTCATGAATTATGGTCAACAGACAATACGAGCTGCAAGGTATATTGGTCAAAGTTTCATGATTACCTTATCTCACGTGAATCGTTTACCTGTGACTATTCAATATCCTTATGAAAAGTCGATCACATCGGAGCGTTTTCGTGGTCGAATCCATTTTGAATTTGATAAATGCATTGCTTGTGAAGTATGTGTTCGGGTATGCCCCATAGATCTACCCGTTGTTCATTGGAGATTGGAAACGGATATTAGAAAGAAACGATTGCTTAATTATAGTATTGATTTTGGAATCTGTATATTTTGTGGTAATTGTGTCGAGTATTGTCCAACAAACTGTTTATCAATGACTGAAGAATATGAACTTTCTACTTATGATCGTCACGAATTGAATTATAATCAAATTGCTTTGGGCCGGTTACCAATGTCAGTAATTGGAGATTACACAATTCGAACAATTACGAATTCGACTCCAATCAAAATAATCAGGGGTAAACCTCTTGATTCAAAAACGATTACCAATTACTAAGATTCCGTTTTGATTTAAAGTAAAGGAGTGAGGCTTCTTTCATTTTGCTAGGTCAGTAAATAACTATTGATTGGTGAGAATCAAGGCTTGATTTTGATTTAGAATGGATTCATAGATCTGTGATGATTTCAAAATATAAAATTTCGAACTACTCTTTCAGATACAGTAGCGGGATTGATCCAATAACTGTATCTATATAAATCTACACCCCTTTAGGATTCAATTAGGAACGTATCATATACAAGAAAAAAATAAGGTAACCTCTTTTTTCTTGGGTCGGTTAGTAAGTTTATGAAATATTTCGATTTATTTATCTCTTTTTTTACACATAATGGATTTACCTGGACCAATACATGATATTCTTTTAGTATTTCTGGGATCAGGTCTTATATTAGGAGGTCTGGGGGTGGTCTTACTTACCAACCCAATTTATTCTGCTTTTTCATTGGGACTGGTTCTTGTTTGTATATCCTTATTCCATATTCCATCTAACTCCTATTTTGTAGCTGCTGCACAGCTCCTTATTTACGTAGGAGCTGTAAATGTTTTAATCCTATTTGCTGTGATGTTCATGAATGGTTCAGAATATTACAACGATTTCTATCTTTGGACCGTTGGGGATGGGGTCACTTCACTGGTTTGTACAAGTATTCTTTTTTCACTAATTACTACTATCTCGGATACGTCGTGGTACGGGATTGTTTGGACTACAAGATCAAATCAGATTATAGAGCAGGACCTAACAAGTAACGTTCAACAAATTGGGATTCATTTATCAACAGATTTTTACCTTCCATTTGAACTCATTTCTATAATTCTTTTAGTTGCTTTGATAGGTGCAATTGCTATGGCCCGGCAGTAAAGTAATTAAGTAATAAATACTTAGATCCAAAATAAAATAAATAAAGTCTTGTTTTGTTCTACGTTATCACATCCATTTTCCTTCAGTTCCATTTTCATATTCTATTGTTCATATATGAAATTGAAAGGGGTTTAGTTCGATCCATTACTAATACCTTACTTTGTTTCGTACTTAATTTATATTCTAATCAAATCGGTGAAATTTTTGTTCATATTGAAATGAATCAAAATTGATGAGGGGTTGGTCAATGATGACCGAACATGTACTTATTTTGAGTGCCTATTTATTTTCTATCGGTATTTATGGATT